AAGGTTAAAACCTCGGGCTCGAGGACGTAGTTATCCGATAAAAAGACCCACCTGTCATATAATTATTGTAGTGAGGGATAGCTCTAAAAAGAAAACGGATCAGGATATATATTTAGAAACAAAGGATCAATGGAAAGATCCTATAATAGAGAGATATTTGGAGAAAGAGACAGAGAGAGAAAAAAAAGAGAAAGAGAGAGAAGAAAAATATGGGCAAAAAAATAAACCCCCTTGGTTTCCGACTTGGTGGGGAAAACCAAAAGCATAGATCCCTTTGGTTCGCGCAACCAAAAAATTATTCCATAGGTCTCCAGGAAGATGAAAAAATACGAGATTGTATCAAGAATTATGTACAAAAAAATAGGAGAATATCCTCGGGTTTCGAAGGAATTGCACATATAGAGATTCAAAAAAAAATCGATCTGATCCAGGTCATAATCTATATTGGATTTCCAAATTTGTTAATAGAGGGTCGAACACGAGGAATCGAAGAATTACAGATCAATGTACAAAAAGGATTTAATTCTGTGAACCGGAGACTTAACATTGCTATCACAAGAGTTGCAAAACCTTATGGACAACCTAATATTCTTGCAGAATATATAGCTCTACAATTAAAGAATAGAGTTTCCTTTCGAAAGGCAATGAAAAAAGCTATTGAATTAACTGAACAAGCGGATACAAAAGGAATTCAAGTGCAAATTGCAGGACGTATCGACGGAAAAGAAATTGCACGTGTCGAATGGATCAGAGAAGGTAGGGTTCCCCTACAAACCATTCGAGCTAAAATTGATCATTGTTCCTATCCAGTTCGAACTATCTATGGGGTATTAGGCATCAAAATTTGGATATTTGTAGACGAGCAATAATGGGCCTTTCCTTGCCATTCTATCCAGTGATAGAACAAAAAACGACAAACTATTCTTTTTCCCTTCAATGAAAAATGAGCAATTCTAATTCTATAGGGTTGAATAAAAATTGGATTGATCATTTGGTAGAATTGCTATGCTTAGTGTGTGACTCGTTGGGTTTTCTTTAGAGTTGGGATTCAAAAAAAAGGACTGGCCCCTAACTAATAACTATAGAACTTAGAACCAGCTCATTGCTTCGTATTATCGAGATCCAAGGAACCAGTCACTATATGATGTGTCAATCATATAGTTGTAGCAACTGAAATCTTTTTTCCATAAAGGAAAAATCAATCTGATTATGGATTGTGAAGCGAAAATAGAGGGATGTGGGTAAATGGAAGGGCGAGAGAAAGAGAGAAGGAGAATATCAATGGTATATGATTCCAATATGTATGGTCTATTATGAATTATCTCATAAAAAGCAGTGTGATAAAGCATCAATACTGATTCGTCCATAATTAGATGAATACGATTCATAGGAAAAATACCAATAATAAAGAGCCTCGAGTTAATAGAGACTGAGGAGATTGACTTGGGAACGAACTTGAATTGAGGAGCTCCATTGCAGAGTTCAGGCCTAGCCATTAATGGAGAAGCTATGGGAACGACGGAACCTGTGACTGCAGAAGATTCTATTGAAAACGAATCCTAATGATTCATTGGGTGGGATGGCGGAACCAACCAGGAACCAATTGATTTATTCTGAGAGGCCATGGGTTGACCCTACGAATGAAACAAATATTGAAAGAGTAAATATTCGCCCGCGAAACCCTTATTGAATTGCAAAATTTTGGCCGATTCGGTAAAGGTCAAGGATTCGTTATAAAAATAAAGCAAAGGCATTATCTTCTATATATAGAAATATACGTCTAGCTATATATACAAGATATACAGATTCCTACGTGACAGATTCAATATCAATAAATCCCATGATTTAGTGTATTATTCAATAAATACATGTGTATCTGTAATATTATTGAATCGTTTCATTCGCGAGGAGCTGGATGAGAAGAAACTCTCATGTCCGGTTCTGTAGTAGAGATGAGGTTGAGAAACAACCATCAACTATAACCCCAAAAGAACCAGATTCCGTAAACAACATAGAGGAAGAATGAAGGGAATATCTTATCGAGGCAATCATATTTGTTTCGGTAGATATGCTCTTCAGGCACTTGAACCCGCTTGGATCACATCTAGACAAATAGAAGCAGGGCGACGAGCAATGACACGATATGCGCGCCGTGGTGGAAAAATATGGGTCCGTATATTTCCCGACAAACCCGTTACAGTAAGACCTACGGAAACCCGTATGGGTTCGGGAAAGGGATCTCCCGAATATTGGGTATCTGTTGTTAAGCCGGGTCGAATACTTTATGAAATGGGCGGAGTATCGGAAACTGTAGCCAGAGCAGCTATTAAAATAGCTGCGTGCAAAATGCCTATACGAACGCAATTCATTATTTCAGGATAGGGATGTGGAACCAAAGGGGTATTTATGATGAAAAAAACAATCGCGGATTTCTTTATTTCTGGACAGACAATATTTCTTTCTTTTTTCCTTCGACCTTTGCATTGAAAGAACAGATTAAAAAAAAAATGATATGATTCAACCTCAGACCCATTTGAATGTAGCGGACAACAGCGGGGCTCGAGAATTGATGTGTATTCGAATCATAGGAGCTAGTAATCACCGATATGCTCATATTGGTGACGTTATTGTTGCTGTAATAAAAGAAGCAGTGCCCAATATGCCTCTCGAAAGATCAGAAGTGATCAGAGCTGTAATTGTACGTACATGTAAAGAACTCAGACGTGACAACGGTATGATAATACGATATGATGACAATGCAGCAGTTGTCATTGATCAAGAAGGAAATCCAAAAGGAACTCGGGTTTTTGGAGCGATCGCTCGAGAATTGAGACAGTTGAATTTCACTAAAATAGTCTCATTAGCTCCTGAGGTATTATAAATACTAGTAGATGAGACCATGATATAGTAGGGTATCTGAAATGGATCAATTAGTAGATTGTGTTTCACGCATATACTTTTAATAATTCATAAATAAAGAATCAAAAATTCACATAAAAAAAAACGGAACATGTTGATTATATCAAAATTAGGAGGCACCAATAATTATAGTTCGTCATGGGTAGGGACACTATTGCCGATATATTAACTTCTATAAGAAATGCCGACATGGATAAAAAAGGAACGGTTCGAATAGCATCTACTAATATGACCGAAAGCGTTGTTAAAATACTTCTACGAGAAGGTTTTATTGAAAACGTTAGGAAACATCGGGAAAACAACAAATATTTCTTGGTTTCAACCCTGCGACATAGAAGAAATAGGAAAGGAACATATAGAAATATTTTAAAGCGTATCAGCCGACCCGGTCTACGAATCTATTCCAACTATCAACGAATTCCTAGGATTTTAGGTGGAATGGGGATTGTAATTCTTTCTACTTCTAGAGGTATAATGACAGATCGAGAAGCTCGACTAGAAGGAATTGGAGGAGAAGTTTTGTGTTATATATGGTGATCCTTCTGATATCCGAAGTTGATCCGTAACTTCCTATTTGTGAAAAAGGAGAGGAAAGACGGGTTGTTTAATATCACTCCTCCTCCATTAGTTGATACTTCAAGGGGGTTACCTGGAATGAAAGAACAAAAATTGATTCATGAAGGTTTAATTACTGAATCACTTCCCAATGGTATGTTCCGGGTTCGTTTAGATAATGAAGATCTGATTCTAGGTTATGTTTCGGGGAGGATCCGACGAAGTTTTATACGGATACTACCAGGAGATAGAGTAAAAATCGAAGTAAGTCGTTATGATTCAACCAGGGGACGTATAATTTATAGACTTCGCAACAAAGATTCAAACGATTAGGTGTAGGTGGCTTTTTAAACATTCCTTTCGTGGGAATACAATTCGAGGTTCAAAATTTCAAGAGAAGAGACTTATTTTCTTCCAAGGAGTAGATTCGGAATTAAGGTAAGGAATAACAAATATGAAAATAAGGGCCTCTGTTCGTAAAATTTGTGAAAAATGTCGACTGATTCGTAGGCGGGGACGAATTATAGTAATTTGTTTCAATCCGAGACATAAACAGAGACAAGGGTAATCTTTCTAAAAAGAAAAAGGGATTTTCTAAAGGACCCGATGGACAAATAAAGGGTCTGTTTTGATATGAAATGGATATATCCGTATATCTCTGACTCATATTTATGAGATGATAAAATATGACAAAACCTATACCAAGAATTGGTTCACGTAGGAATGGGCGTATTGGTTCACGTAAGAGTGGGCGTAGAATACCAAAAGGAGTTATTCATGTTCAAGCGAGTTTCAACAATACCATTGTGACTGTTACAGATGTACTAGGTCAGGTGGTTTCTTGGTCCTCCGCTGGTACTTGTGGATTCAGAGGCACAAGAAGAGGGACACCATTTGCTGCTCAAACCGCAGCAGGAAATGCTATTCGTACAGTAGTGGATCAGGGTATGCAACGAGCAGAAGTCATGATAAAGGGTCCTGGTCTCGGAAGAGATGCAGCATTACGAGCTATTCGTAGAAGTGGTATACTATTAAGTTTCGTACGTGACGTAACCCCTATGCCACATAATGGATGTAGACCTCCTAAAAAAAGACGTGTGTAGAAATAAGAATTGAACGGATTTCAAGAGAAATAAATGATTCAATGATCTGAAAAAAGAATAATATTATTATGGTTCGAGAGGAAGTAGCAGTATCCACTCGGACACTACAGTGGAAGTGTGTTGAATCAAGAACAGACAGTAAGCGTCTTTATTATGGCCGTTTCATTTTGGCCCCGCTTATGAAAGGCCAAGCAGATACGATAGGTATCGCGATGCGAAGGGCTTTACTTGGAGAAATAGAAGGAACATGTATTACACGTGCAAAATCTGAAAAGGTACCACATGAATATTCTACGATAGTCGGTATTGAAGAATCAGTACATGCAATTTTAATGAATTTGAAAGAAATTGTATTGAGAAGTCATCTGTATGGAACTCGTGACGCATCCATTTGCGTCAGGGGTCCTAGATACGTAACTGCTC